GCCACAAATAATTGAAATTCAATTTCTTGATCTGTATCTTCCATTTTTGGAAACTTATGAAGTTCTTCCGTCAAGCCTTGGTCAATGAACCTACAAAATCCGTCAAATTGTATCTGACTAAACCCTGGTATTATATACATTCCCTCATTTCCATCCCGGAACATCTTAAGTTTTCCGTTTATCGAAAAAATCCAATTATTGGCTCACTCTTCATTGAACCATATAGATTGATCTAGCAACGATGGAATGTATATTCTTTTGAAAACAACATGAAATTTTATCCAACCCCATATATATGTATTAAATACGTATGAACGGAGGAATCAAAAAATTTGACTCAAATTCAAATTTGCGACAGATACAAATGGAAATGAATTGATAAAACATTCCTGGAAAAAAATTCTGCCACTTAGACAGACTTATGGAGTTTTGTATAGAATATAAAAATGGATCCAATTTCTACCTATTATTATGATATTACGATCGGATTGGGTACCATAAATGGATTCGGGATTGAATCTGTTCTCTATGAATGAGATAAAGACAGAATAATCAGGAACATATAGAGTTGACTTTGATTTTAGCACTTAATTTATTTCATCGATTCCGTTGTTCAAAAAATGATTCGCAGAAAGGAGAGATATTTCTACCCATTTGTTAGTAGAATTAATAGAATACGATTGAAGTGTATAAGAGAAGTCGTGTTTATTAAGTACATGCAGATATAACTATCTAGCTATCCGTATATCCCATCTTTTATCGAAGTTCCCTTGAGGCAACATAGGTCGTGCTATATCCAAATTTCGATTTTATATTCAATATATTCAATGAAAAATGCAAGCACGACGATTTTCTAATAGGGATATGTAGATAAGATACCTGACTAGGTATCTGTGTAAGAATTTCTGTTCTGGGGTTTACATATACACATAATTATTGTTATAATTGAAATTGAAAAAGATTAATAGAATTGAGACTGATTAGTCGTATATCAATTTGATCTCCTTATGTCATTAAGGAAACAAAATTGGAGATCCAAATCCAAGAGCCATTTATGAATTCACAGTTAATTTATGAATTCACAGTTAATAGTTAATGCTTCCAATTTGCCCTGAATTTTGGATTCTGTGACTGGAAATCCATTTTTGTTTTTCAAAAGAAAAAGGGGAAGTTTTAGGTGTTGTGTATTTTGAAATACTATACAATCAATCTAAGAGAACAACAGGATCCAATCAAAAAAAAAGAAATGGTTCAGTAATTCTCCAGAATATTTCCATCTATATCTATTTTGTATCGTTTTGGCGGCATGGCCGAGTGGTAAGGCGGGGGACTGCAAATCCTTTCTCCCCAGTTCAAATCCGGGTGTCGCCTGCAAAAGACTCGGAATCTCTTACCCTACTAATAGAACTCACAAAATTATTGCCCGGCAGAAGCAGAGGGAAGGGGTCGAGACTGTCGATACCCAATTTTAAGAATCCGGGGAGGGGGTTCTATAAAAGACTTTCCATTATTTCTTCAAAAATCCGGGTGTGGCCCAAACCGGTATTATACCAATATGAGAATTACCAATATGAATGAAGAAATACTCACTTAATTACTGATTACTGATGCGTTCAGGCCATTGATTTCATTTATCAATCGAATCAAATCCATAGTCAGATCAAATTCAATTGTGAGATTCAGAACTACAAAAGCCAAGGACTGTAAATCCGTGTATCCAAAGGAAGGTTCCTAAGGGACTGTAAATCCTTGCTCTTAGGATCCAAGAGGAGATTATAGGAAGGACTATAAATACTTCCTAATTACCTTACCCCACTAGCGTTTACTGACTGAGTCTTGAATTAGATTGGGTAGACTGATGGGGAATCCAATTAGGAGTTGTGGAAAGAACTAAAAATACTTTGTATCCATACAAACTCACCAGAGTCTCTGAATGCTCAGGTTTTCAATTCATTTTCAATTCATATTGTAGATTGGCTTTTATAAAAGTGGAAAAAAATTCTTTCTTTTGGATAACCCCGCCAAGAATGTAATAGGGTGTCTCCAATTGTTTCACAGAAGTAGAGACAATAAGGCTTAGACGGGAGATAGGGATATGTGATAGATAGTTATCTATCTTGATGGTACATTTTTTTTTTCTGCTTTTTGTTTATGAAAGGCAACAATAGGTCTTACTATTCCTACACGTTCCATTAGTAACATTCCCTTGAGACTTCCAAGGGGGCAACCGTGTATCTTGCTTGTACTTAGTGTTTTCCGATTCCACCAGAAATCATATAGGGACTTGTTATGAATGTATTCATTGGATTGGTTCATCAATAGCGTTAGGTCAAAATCCCATTTTGACTCTGCACCATTGATTCCACTATTATTAGTGATCAATATTGGAATAATTCCTTCATATTCATAGAGATAGAGGACACGATTCACATGGATATAGTAAGTCTCGCTTGGGCTGCTTTAATGGTAGTCTTTACATTTTCCCTTTCACTCGTAGTATGGGGAAGAAGTGGACTCTAGGGATACTACTAATTGAGTTGAGTAATCGAATTGTATCAATTGTTTAATAGATCGTTCTGCAAAGCGTTTTTAAATCAAAAAATCTCCACTTCATAAATTCTACTGGAATCCAATATGAATAAGAACCTTTCGATCAAACAAATATTTTAACGACTTGGTTCCCATATTCGTATTTCGAAACTCAAAGGGATACACATGATGGGAAATTTTTTCCAACCGATTCTTTCTAAATATTCTATTTCGACGAGCCGGCTCTTACTAGAATTATGCATATTACAATGAGGAGTAGCTAACCCCTATTCTTTTTTTATTTGTTTCCCTTTTCTCTTTGCTGTTCAAAGAGGGAGACGTTCTTCTATTACGTAGATATGTACTTTCTACCTACTGAGGCGACATAGACATAGTCGTTGTCCAAAGAGGTACTACGCATAATAAGATCTTGCTTTCGTTGGGTATGCGTACTTACCGTTTTGTTTTATACTCATAGGAATCTTATTTATGCTTTATCGACTCGCCTCATGTCATGGTTCAAGCATGAAAAATCGGTGGGATCTACTACATCCTTTTCAAAATTCGAAGAAGTTATTATAGAACTCTTTGGATCATCTGTTAACGGATCAATCAATTACTTCTTTGTAATGCTAAAAAAAAATGGCTTGGTTTTCTTTTCTTTTCTATAATATATGCCCATTCTTCCTCCATTGATTCTTTCAATGGATCCATATTGAAAATAATCATAAACCCAGGAATTAGAAAAGTCGACGTTCGATTATTTCAGATTGATCGGGATCAATACAAATTGATGTAGCAAAGAAATAGAATTGGAGTGCTATTTACATGTACATATATATGTAGGTACATATTGTGGATTGATCTATATCAAGCCCATATCTTTCTACAATAATAGATAGTGTGGTAGAAAGAACTATATGAACCTTTCTACCATACTATCTATTATACTGAGGACTCCAACCCGACCATTTCATTTAAGGCTTGGAATTTGAATCCCTTTCTTTCATTTCTTCAATCGTTGATAAGAACTAATAAGTCAAGTTTCATTCAAATTAATCACTTTGACTGACTGTTTTTACGTAGATGATAAGTAAAAAAGCAGTAGGAACTAGAATGAACAGTGCAGTAGCAATAAATGCGAGAATATTGACTTCCATAATCTCATCGTTTTTTTTGCTTCGCAATAACTCGGGATCTAATCCCATAGAGATGATAAGTCTTTCTCCCATAAATTCAATAGGATGGGTTGTATCCTGATGATACTGAATCGTATCAATATCATGAATAACAATATCTGATCTATCAAATCGATTCATCGTCGAGAATTGAATAGTATAACATAGGAAGATCTTTTATCCATACCGAATCCAAAATTGGATTCCTGGCCCAATCAAGAATCCCATTGAATTTTTCATTTCCACTCTTTCTTTTTTATAACCTGCCGTCTTCCTTATACAACCATCTGATGAAGTATCATCTGACCGGCATTCCATTGGTCACAAATCAAAACAGTAGGGATGAAATGGAAAAAAGAATGAGTTAAGTTCTAAACGAAGTTTTTTAGTCCGGTATAAAAGATCTAATATAATATTCTGACAAATTTATTTATTTATTGATTTTGTTTTTTCTTTGATAGGGCCGTTAAAATATGAAGAAAAAGGGGGGAGTAGGTTTAATCTGAAAAGTACTCTGCCTCTGTCGAGGTAACTAGTAACTATCTATAGACTAGTAACTATACTATATTAAGTTAATTGTGTATCGTACAATAAACGAATACAAATTGTGTATGTGCTCCCGGGAAACATATGGGTACTCTATTTCATGAATCAGGAGCAATCGAAAAAGACAGACCCTACGGGTCTCTCTTGAAATCCTGAATAGGGTGATACCACTGATCAATCTACATACGTCTCTCCCCCATCAATCGGTACTAGTTGAAGTAATTGAAAGTCCCGTATTTGTTTTGTCCGATGAGAAAAGCGAAACAAAAAACACGAAAGAAATGAGGATCCCCCCGGGGATTAAATCCTGCTCCTTGTCCCCCCCCTTCACAGAAAATGGAGAGATGAATTGATGGATTCATCGGATTCTAGGTCGGGACTGACGGGGCTCGAACCCGCAGCTTCCGCCTTGACAGGGCGGTGCTCTGACCGATTGAACTACAATCCCGGGGAAATGAGATGTACAGCATACATATTCTTATAATTTCATTCGAGCCCTTTCATTGAAAATCGACGTCTTTCTTGTAACAGAAATACGAGTGATATACTGATATCTACATAGATATGGACTCTAGTGAGAGTGACACGGATTACTAGTAACCCTGTGGTTATTTTATTGCCAAATCGATTAATAATCAACCTTTCAATGAAAAAAAAAAAAAGACTCTTTTTTTTTTTTTCTTTATTCTTTTCCTTATACTTAATATTTTTATTTTATTTACAGACTATTAATGTCGTTAAAAAGATCAGATCAGAAACGTGTGGGAACAAATAAATAGGATATAGCAGAAAAAAAGGGCAGACTCCCCATTTCTATATATCAGACATTTATAGAGGACAAACTGGTTATATCATCCTCATGGATCGGCGAATTATTGGGCCGAGCTGGATTTGAACCAGCGTAGACATATCGCCAACGAATTTACAGTCCGTCCCCATTAACCGCTCGGGCATCGACCCAGGAAGAATCAATTCTAGGCTTATTGATAATCCATGATCAACTCCCTTTCGTCTTACCCCCAGGGGAAGTCGAATCCCCGCTGCCTCCTTGAAAGAGAGATGTCCTGAACCACTAGACGATAGGGGCATACCTGCCCGATCACCATCATACTATATATGCTCATAGTATGAGCAGTTTTTTGAAATTGTCAATATAATGGTATGACTAGATCCGAAGAATCTTTCTTGCTTACAAGATTCCATAGAATAGAATTTTTGGGTTGTTGATTCATGAACCATCCTATCTATAACAGAGGATAGGATCCTTCAGGGAGTGATTTGTCCGAAGGGCAAACCCCATTCCATAAGGATGGTGTAGAACTCGTAAATCTGGAAAAGGATCGACAAATAGTCGAAAAGATTCTTTTTTTTATTCTCTAATAATTCAGTTTAGGGTATGAGTCGAATCCCTTCATTCCATAATTCGATGAAATATCTTGGATCTATATCGGATTGATACATGTATCAATCAACCAAGCGAATCTCGTCCGGATGGGTCAATAAAAGCAAAGCAATTAGGAGCGGCCCTGAAACAATTCATTGCATTGATTTTTCTCAAATATAAATAACTCAAACTTCCTAGGTAAATCAAATTTCTTGTTTCCGAATGAACCCCGATATATACATGTACATATAGTACATACATAGATACATGTAGTAGACTCTATAGTAGCCAGTGGTTAATTCATTTTTTGAAGAAAATGGGCCCTTTTAACTCAGCGGTAGAGTAACGCCATGGTAAGGCGTAAGTCATCGGTTCAAATCCGATAAAGGGCTTTTTCTATGAAGCTCCTGTCTTAGTTTTCATTTTTCATCGGAGAATAGAGATATTGTTGATATTTGTAATAAAAGTAACCCATAATGAGTTATCATTCTAATGAGTTATAGGTATAAAGTGAAACAGTTGTTTATTATGATATGATAAGTAATCGCACTTAGTAGGAGGACTACTATGTTATGTCACTACAGGCTATACTCCTACTCATATTATTGATATTTTTGGTCCTGGGACATAGATATTCTAGATACCCAATCCCAACTGTGAATCGCCAAACCAAAGTATTCCTATTTCTCTATTGTTCTAATCAAATCCATCGGAAAAATGAGAAATCAATAAAATCAAAAGAAAAGTAAGTGGACCTGAGCCATTGAATCATGATTATATCAGCTATTCTGATATTCAAATTCGATAGAGATGAAATTGTAGAAGCGAACTTTTTCTTTCCTTGGACCACGCCACGCAAGAATTTGTCGATATTTCCGATTGAATCTTCTTGTTCCTGGATGCTCCATAGGAATAAATTGCTCTTCCTTTCCTCCACAGAGATACGTTTATTCCAAGTCACAAGAGCAATCTATTTTTCAATACCTTTCTTTGATTCCAGAAAAAGATCCGTTTTTATCTATATAGGATTTAGATATAGATATCAGATCATGGTTTCATGTACCAAATATTTCCATATTGATGCACCAGAGCATCAGATATTTTTGTTCCTCCAATGCAACGGAGAACGAGAGAAAGGATCACTTGTTTCCTAACAGTTATTTAAAAAAATGGATCTGATTGATGAGTCATAAAACAATTCAAGGTTTAGATGGTTATTAAGAATAAGAAGGAATAATAAATAGGAAGGAATAATCGAATCGAACTCATGGATTTACCTAGGTTGGTTTCGGGCCCAATAGAAAGGAAGGATTTGTATCTTCGAAACCCATTGGAAGGAGCGGTGGACGAGGAATCATTCAAAAATGATCGAACCGTCGTATGCTCTGAGAATGATATGAGGTGTTCGGAAATGGTTGAAGTAGTTGAATAGGAGGATCGATATGACTATAGCCCTTGGTAGATTTACCAAAGAAGAAAACGATTTATTTGATATTATGGATGACTGGTTAAGGAGGGACCGTTTCGTTTTTGTAGGTTGGTCTGGTCTATTGCTCTTTCCTTGTGCTTATTTCGCTTTAGGCGGTTGGTTCACAGGTACAACCTTTGTAACTTCATGGTATACCCACGGATTGGCCAGTTCCTATTTGGAAGGCTGCAATTTCTTAACCGCTGCAGTTTCTACCCCTGCTAATAGTTTAGCACATTCTTTGTTGCTCCTATGGGGACCTGAAGCACAAGGAGATTTTACTCGTTGGTGTCAATTAGGCGGTCTGTGGACTTTTGTTGCTCTCCATGGGGCTTTCGGACTAATAGGTTTCATGTTACGTCAATTTGAACTTGCTCGATCTGTTCAATTGCGAC